GGAGCTTGAAACTTAAAATTTTTGGCGGTTTTTTAGGCTAGTTAGAGGAATCTGTCCTTTTATGGATAACCCACAGTTGATTTTACTTTCTTTATAGTTTATATATCGCCGTCGTAAAATAAATTTTTTAGGGTTTGTTTGGAAACTAGAGATAGTGGAGAGATGACAGGTCAAGGTTTAGCTGATGAGAAAGGGTGAGATGGATTACATTGAAAGATATTCAAGATGGAAATTGAGTGGAAATTGATTTGGAAAATGGATTTAAAAGTAATTATTGATTATAATGTTATATTGGATATAGCTCTAGAGAATGTACATATCGCCCGTCACTCTCGTTGATGAGATGAGATAAGTCGTAACAAAGTGGGAGTATTGGAAAATGCGTCTGGAGTCAAGACAGAGCTGGTTTAGCGTTTTATTTACACTAAGAAGGTAACTTTGAAGAGAAGTTGTTTTGAATTAAGGGTGAGGGAGATAAAAGTGGTAATTAGGTAGAATATATAGGTGATGTAACATAAGGATTGGTATTGCGATAGGGAGTTAGGTTAAAATAAGAAAGTACCGTGAGGGAATTGGGGTAATTATATAAGGAGATGGGTTGAGTAAATCTTACCTTTTGTATCAGGGTTTGTTAAAAAAAGTAATTGATATTGTTTTCCCGAAAGTGTTTGAGTTATTAAGTTGGTGAATTAATGTGGCATAATTATTCTGGACGGCTTAATGGAAGTGAGATGCTAATCGAAAACAGGGATATCTGGTTTTTGGAGAAATAACTTTAGGTTAATAAATAGGGATTAATAAGTTTCTATTAGGGTAGGCTATTTGGGATAATCTAGGTAGGCTAGTTATAGGATTTAAGAGGTGAGATAGGTTAGATGCTTGAGAGCAGCTTAGTCGTTGCAGACAACTATTGGAACAACAGCATTGAGGAAGATTGATTTTGGGTTATTTGGAAGTTGAGTTGAATTACAGGATAAAATTTTTTATGATGAAATTAGTAAAAGGATATGAAGAAATATTTGGTGATGAATGAGGTGGAAAGTTTATTACTTGTAATAGTCTTTTTTAAGGAATTAGGCAATTAATTCTTTTCGCCTGTTTATCAAAAACATGGTTTTTTGTTATGATAGAAAATCGGACCTGCCCGATGAAAGGATTCAATGGCCGCGGTATTTTGACTGTGCTAAGGTAGCATAATAATTTGCTCTATAATTTAGAGCTGGAATGAAAGGTTTGACGAGAGAGAAGCTGTCTAAGAGAAGAGAAAGTTGAATTTAGGTTGGTTGTGAAAAAACAACCATAGCATTATGGGACGAGAAGACCCTATTGAGTTTAACAGAGGTTACTTAATGAAATTTAGTTGATGAGAGCTTTATTGGGTATCTGTGTGTTTAACTGGGGCGGTGCTGAGAGATGAAATCTTTTGGTTAATGTAGGAATATGGATTAGGATCCAATTGGGACGATTGCTAGGAAGATTAAATTACTGTAGGGATAACAGCGTAATATTATTGGAGAGTTCAAATTGATAATAAGTTTTGCGACCTCGATGTTGAATTAAATTTTCCGCTTGGCGAAGGGGCTAAGAGGGATAGTCTGTTCGACTATTAAATGTTTACATGATTTGAGTTCAGACCGGCGTGAGCCAGGTTGGTTTCTATCTTTAGTGTGGTGGTATCCATTTTAGTACGAAAGGACCAAATGGAGGTTTGATTTAAATATTGATCTGGCAGATAAATGTATTTGATTTAGAATCAAAAAAATGGGTGTTACTCGGTCAATTGACCAAAATGGCAGAGGTGGAATGCGATGAGTTTAAGCTTCATAGATGACTGGGTCTTTTGGTTAAATGAGGGTAGTAGGAGATTTAATTTTAGGAACACTATTAATTGTGGGGGTTTTAGTTGGGGTAGCTTTTTTAACGTTGTTTGAGCGTAGGGTACTTGGGTACATTCAAATTCGAAGGGCCCCTGTAGTAGTAGGGTTTAGAGGAATTTTGCAGCCTTTTTCAGATGCTGCAAAATTGTTCCTGAGGGGTGGGGTAAGATTAATGTGGGGCAATATGGGAATATTTATCCTAGCCCCTTTAGGGGGGCTAGGGTTATCATTACTATTATGAATAGTATACCCTTTGGGAGGGGGGTTATTTGATTTTAGATTGGGGGTGTTGTTTTTTTTAGTGTGTTCTAGATTGGGGGTATATGGAATTATATTGGCTGGTTGAGCTTCGAATTCTAAATATAGTTTGTTGGGGTCTTATCGGGCAGTTGCTCAAACAATTTCATATGAGGTTAGAATGATATTGATTTTGTTGGTAGTTTCAATAACAGGGGGAAGATATGATTTTGTTGACTATATTTGGGAGGTTTGGATATTATGGGGATGGCTGGGGTTATTTTTTATGTGGGGGGTGACTTGTGTAGCTGAGTTGAATCGAACTCCTTTTGATTTTTCTGAGGGGGAATCAGAGTTGGTTTCGGGTTTTAATGTTGAGTATTCTGGAGGGGTTTTTGCTTTGATTTTTATTTCTGAGTATTCTAATATTATGTTGATGGGGTTAGTAAGTGTGTTGGTGTTTTTGGGGGGGAGATATTTACCGTTGAGGGTTGTTGGGGTGGTCTTTTGAGTGGTGTGGGTTCGTGGGGTCTTTGTGCGGTATCGCTATGATTTTATGATAATATTGATTTGAAAGGGGTTATTACCTGTAGTTATAGGGATGTTAGTTGCATCTGTTGCTGCGGTTGGTGTTGAGAATTTCGTTTAGGTGGGGAAGTTACTAGAGAGATATCTAATCATGTATTTTCAAAATACAGGCTTTAATAATTAAGCTAAGTAACTATCGGGGTTCTTGCGGTAAGTTGAGGGGTGGGATTAGAGTGATGAAGTAGAGAAAGTAGAGGACAGAGAAGAATTGACTTAGGGTTGTAAATGGCTCTTCTACTGGTTGAGCTCCAAGTCAGGTTAGAATGAGAAATGTTATAGAGAAGGATCAGAATATAATTTTTTTAAAAAGTCTGAAGGGGGTTGGGATGAGATTTTTAGAAAGGGGGAGACATAGGAGGATTATAATTCTAAGAATGAGGGCTACAACTCCTCCTAATTTATTAGGGATGCAGCGTAGGATTGCATAGGCAAAAAGGAAATACCATTCTGGTTGAATGTGAATTGGGGTTACTAAAGGGTTTGCTTTAGTGAAGTTTTCTGGGTCTCTTATTAAGAGAGGAAATAATAGGGTTATGGTAAGGAAAGATCTAATAGTGATGGAGAATCCTAGAAGGTCTTTTCTGGTAAAGTACGGGTGGAATGGAATTTTATCAAGGTTTGAATTGGTACCGATTGGGTTGTGGGAACCTGTTTGGTGTAAGAAGAGAAGATGAATTATAATTATGGCAGCAAGGATAAATGGGAAAGTAAAGTGAAGGGTGAAAAATCGTGAGAGGGTGGCGTTGTTTACCGAGAACCCACCTCATAATCATTGGACAATAGATTGTCCACAGTAGGGGATTGCGGATAGAAGGTTAGTGATAACAGTTGCTCCTCAGAATGATATTTGTCCTCAGGGTAGCACATAACCTAAGAAAGCTGTGGCTATGGTTGTAAAAAGGATGATTACTCCTATGTTTCATGTTATGTGGAGATAAAAGGAGGAGAAGTAGATACCTCGGGCGATGTGAAGGTAAATTATTATGAAGAATAGGCTAGCTCCATTTATATGGATGTTGCGGATTAGTCATCCGTAGTTTACATCCCGGCAGATGTGGGATATGGATCTAAAGGCTATAGAGATATCAGGACAGTAGTGTATAGTTAGGAAAATTCCTGTAATTAGTTGGATGATGAGGCAGAGGCCTAGAAGTGAACCAAAATTTCATAGGTAGGAGATATTTGAGGGGGAAGGGAGATCAATTAAGGCTGAGTTGACAATTTTGAGGATTGGGTGAGATTTACGGATGGGGGATTTCATTAGTGATGTTTGGTTAAAAACTTTTTAGGGGGCCTTCTGAGAGGGAAGTGATTTTTACTACTGATAGTATTGTGATGAAAAGGAGGGTCGCTAGAAGAAGGTTGGGGGTTATGGGTAGGTTGGAAAATAATTGAAATGTGAGGGTTGGGTTTGGAGAAGATGGATGGTGGTTAGGAATGAATTGGTAGAGGATAATAATGGGAGGTAACAAAATGAGTTTTAATGAAGTGTTGTGAAAGAACTTTTCATTAGGGGCTAAGGAGGCTAGGTAGATGAAAATTACTAGCATTGCTCCAATTAAAATTAGGGTAATAATAAAGGAGAACCAGGAGGACGATAGAGAAGATGATAGGTTAAGAGCGATTCTGGTTGTGAGGAGAATCAGGATGATAATTATTGCTAGGGGATGGTAGGCTAGGAAGAAGAAGAGTGAAATCAAGAGAGTCAAAATGATGGTCAGAAAATAGTTTATTAAAAATGGTAATTTTGGGGATTACGGATGATATTTTTCTTTTCTGAAGTTTTGAGACTATGTCTTTTTTGATTTACAAGATCAAAGTTTTTAAAATAAACTATCAAAACAGAATGAAAGCTGGATGGGTAATGGTTGGGGTTTTAGGATTTGTTTTTGGGTTAATGAGTTTTGTTTCTCGGTGGAAACATTTATTGTCAGTGTTGTTGAGCTTAGAGATGATAATGATGATAACATATTATGTGGTAGTTGAGTTTAGTTGCATAATGGGGGGGATGGGATGGGTTGGTTTAATTTTTTTGGGAGTGGGGGTTTGTGAGGGGGCTTTGGGTTTGAGATTAGTTGTGTCTTTGGTACGGAGTTGTGGTGGGGATTGTTTATTAGGGTTTGTTGGGGATGTTGGGAATAATGTTTAGAGTGTTAAGCCTAGGGGTGTGTTTGAGGGATAGATGGATTGTGGGAGTTTGGTGCGGGGTATTAAGTGTAGTTGGGTTGATGTTGATGAGGAGAGCGGGAAGTTATGGAGGGGATATTAGATTGGGGTTAGGAGGAGATTTGTTAAGATTGAGTCTAATCTCTTTAACTTTTTGGGTTTTGATAATAATGGTTATTGCTAGAGAAAAGCTTATGAGAGTTGGGAGTAGCAATGGGTATCTTTTTTTTGTTGTTGTTTTGTGTTTTTTTTTGTTCTTAAGTTTTGGGTGAATAGATTTATTGAATTTTTATATTTTCTTTGAAAGAGCTCTAATTCCTATTTTTGTGATGGTGGTGGGGTATGGTTATCAACCGGAGCGGTTAGTTGCTGGATTATATATGTTTTTTTATACTTTGTTGGCTTCTCTTCCTTTATTAATAGGGATTATAGTGTTGGAGAGGGAGAATGGATCTCTAAGAATAGAGATGATCAAGTTGGAGGGGGTTGGGATGGGTGAGTGGTGATGGGGGGTTATATTGATGGCTTTTTTGGTTAGGTTACCTATATATTTTGTTCATTTGTGGTTACCTAAGGCTCATGTGGAGGCCCCATTGGCGGGTTCAATGGTTTTGGCTGGGATTTTGTTGAAGTTGGGAGGCTATGGGGTGTTACGGGTAGTTAGTTTAATTCGTGGGAGAATGGAGGCATACGGAAGATATTTTGTTGGTGTAGGTTTGGGAGGGGGTGTGATTGTGGGATTAATTTGTTTGGGTCAGGTGGATTTGAGGGCTTTGGTTGCATATTCTTCAGTGGGGCATATGGGAATGGTATTAATAGGGGTGGCAGCTATGAGATACAGAGGATACCAGGGGGCTATGGTATTGATATTGGCTCATGGGTTGTGTTCTTCTGGCTTGTTTTGTTTGGCTGGGTTGATTTATGATCGGGTGTTAAGACGGTCGTTAGTTTTGATTAAGGGAATGTTGGTGGTTATACCGGGTTTGGGGTTGTGGTGGTTTTTAATAAGAGTGGGTAATATGGCTGCTCCCCCTTCGTTAGGGATATTTGGTGAATTATTAATTATTGTGGGGGTAGTAAAATATGTATGGTGGGGGGTCATTCTTGTTATATTGATAATATTTTTAGCTGGGGCATACTCATTGTGGATATTTTCGTCGGTGAATCATGGTAGGGGCTGGGGATTAAGGGTTGATATTGGGGAAGTGGGAATACGAGAGTATTTATTAATTTTTATACATTGATTGCCTCTAAATATTTTAGTCTTGAAATTGGATGTGGTGAGAGCTTGGGTGTTTTAGGGAATTTGGGTAGTTTAAATAAAATGTCAGGTTGTGGGACTGGAGATGCTGTTAGGCCCTAGATAATGGGAATGGGTCGTGTTGGGGTTGTGTTTATTATTATTTTTATAATATTAGCTATCTTAGGGATAGAGATATTATCTAGAGGTTGGGGTTTAGATATTGAGTATCAGATAGGTTGGTTATGGGGTGAGGGAATTGGGGTAGGGTTTTTAATGGATTGAATTTCAGTTCTGTTTTATTCTGTAGTAATAATGATTAGAGGGTTTGTAATATTTTACTCTATTGGGTATATAGAAGGGGAGAAAGATGTGAGTCGTTTTACTTATTTGATGGTTGGGTTTGTATTGTCAATGGGGTTAGTAGTTTTCAGATCTAATTTGGTTTTGTTGTTATTTGGATGAGATGGGCTAGGGTTAGTTTCTTATTGTTTAGTGATTTTTTATCAAAATAGAAAATCTTATAATGCTGGAATGTTGACTATTTTAATAAACCGCGTTGGGGATGTGGGGTTGATTGGAGGGATTGGGGTTATATTTGGGTTGGGGTTCCTTAGTCATCAGTATTACTCTTTGGCAGAGAGAGGAGTTTATTTATTTCTTGCAATTTTGTTATTATTGGCTAGAGCTACAAGGAGAGCTCAGATTCCTTTTTCGGCGTGATTGCCAGCAGCTATGGCTGCTCCAACGCCTGTGTCTTCTTTGGTTCATTCATCGACTTTGGTCGCTGCTGGTGTTTTTTTAATGGTTCGTTTGTCTGGTAGTATAGGGTGTACTTTGTCTCAGGTATTGTTTTTTGTTGGTTTGGTAACTATGTTTATAGCAGGGGTGGCTGCTAATTTGGAGAGGGATTTGAAGAGGATTGTTGCTTTGTCTACTTTAAGACAATTGGGTTTAATAATGATGGTTGTTTCGTTAGGGTGATGAGAGATGGCATATTTTCATATAGTGATTCATGCTTTGTTTAGGGCTATAATATTTATATGTGCTGGGAGAATTATTCATTCGTCTTTAGGAGATCAGGATGTTCGTTCAATGAGAGGGGTGGTGGTATATACACCTTTAGTGGGTGTGACAGTTGGGATTTCTAGAATAGCGTTGATGGGGTTTCCTTTTCTGGCTGGATTTTACTCTAGGGATTTAATTTTGGAGAGATTATTAGGAGAGGGGGTTAGAATAGTGGTGATAATTTTGGTTGTAGTGTCTTTTATAATAACTGTAGGGTATTCAGTGCGATTAGTTGGGTTTACTATATGGGGTGGCGAGGGGTGAAAATCTCAAGTGATGAGAGGGGAGATGGAGGAAAGTTACATGGGGTATGCTATTTTGGGGATAGTTGGGTTTTCTGTGATTGGGGGTGCGTTGGTTGTTTGGTTATTTTTCCCTTTAGGGGGTTATTTTTCGTTGGGGATTTGGGAAAAAAGATTAGGTTTATGGATTGTTTTAGGGGGATTATGATTCCAGATTATTTTTGAGGGGTGATGGAGACAAAACTTAATGGAACTGAGGGTATTAGGGGCTCATTTTTTTGGGGGGATATGGTTTATGGGATGGCTTTCAGGAAACCCTGTGGTGAGGGGGCTATGACTGGGGTCATATTTTGGTTGGGGGGATGTAGTGTGAGGGGAGATTGTAGGTCCTAAGGGCCTGGGGGAGGGAATTGTTTTAGGAAGTAGGGTGTCTGAGGTGTTTATGAGGGCTGAAGATAGGGGATTTTATTTGGTGGTTGTTATAATAGGGGTTTTTTTACTAATAGTGTTAGTATACTTAAATAGCTTATGTAAAGTATAGCCCTGAAGAGGCTGGGAAGAGAATACCTCTTTAGGTGTGGTTACCCATAGAATAGCTTCAATTTTATTTTGAAAAAATAATGTGATTAATTCACCATATGGAAGAGAAAACTAACGCAAATTTGGTTTTATGAAAGTTAGCGGCTTTCGATAGAGTTTTCTTCAAAAGGAGAAAATCTCAATCTCTCCATTAACAGTGGAGAGCCTCTATTTGGCTTCTATTGATGTCAATAGATGATTAGATCAAATGAATCAGGTCGAAACTGAAGGCGAGTTATTCGCTTTCTATTGGTGGATAAGGTTACTATGAGTAACAAGATGTTTATTGCAAATAAACGGTTCTATATCCTAATTTGCTCACTCTAGAGAGCCCATTTGTCATTCATGAATGAGGCCTAATAATAGGATTAGGAGAAATAGTGAAAATGATCATATTGGGTGTAGTCTTTTTGAAGAGAAGAATGGGATAGGGAGAATAAGGGAGATTTCAACATCGAAAATTAGGAAAAGGATTGCGATGAGAAAAAATTGAATAGAGAATGGGATACGGGGATGGGAGACTGGATCAAAACCACATTCGAATGGGGATGAGGATTCTTGGTTAATGAGGGCTTTTTTTCTTATGTTTAAGATAACAAAGATAGAGAATATAAGAATGGAGCTGATGAGGATTATAATGGAGGATATAATGGAGATTACTTCTTTTGAAGATCAATCTTAGTGATTGGAAGTCACTCGTACATAAAATACTCAAGAAGTAGGATCCTCATCAGTAGATTGAGATGTATAGGAATAGTCATACTACGTCTACAAAGTGTCAATATCAGGCGGTGGCTTCAAAGCCGAAATGATGGTGAGCGGATAATTGGGATTTGATTATTCGTGTTAGGGTAATAAGAAGAAAGGTGGATCCAATGATAACGTGGAGACCATGAAATCCGGTTGCTACAAAGAATCTAGATCCGTAGATAGAGTCTGAGATGGAGAATGAGGCTTGAAAGTATTCTCAAGCTTGGAGAATGGTAAAGTAGAATCCTAGAATTAGAGTGAGAAGAAGTGCTTTTGAGGCTTGATTAAAATTATTATGAAGAAGATTGTGATGGGACCAAGTAATTGTAACTCCTGACCCAAGGAGAATTCTTGTGTTCAGAAGAGGAATATGGGAAGGGTTAAATGGGGTAATGTTTATTGGAGGTCAGGTTCTCCCTAGTTCTACATTGGGAGATAGACTTCTGTGGAAAAATGCCCAGAAAAAGGAGATGAAGAAAAGGATCTCGGAAATAATGAAAAGGATTATTCCTCATTTAAGACCTATAATTACTTTGGATGTATGTCATCCTTGAAAAGCTCTTTCTCGGATTACATCTCGTCATCATTGCAATGATGAAAGGATCAAAATAGGGAAGGCTATGATAAGAAGAGTTGGGGCTCCAAGATGAAATCATCTTACGAGGCCTGCGGTGAGTGAAAGGGAACCGATGGCAGCTGTGATTGGTCAAGGGCTAGGGTTAACTATATGGAAGGGATGGAATTGTGTTGACATTAGTGAATTTCTGTAGAGTAAAGGCAAATAAGAATGGTGAAGACGTAGGCTTGGATAATGGCGACGGCCATTTCTAAAGAGATAAGGAGAATTTCTGGAATAAATGGGATTAGAAATAAAGGGGATATAGATTCTATGGAGAATGTTCTTCTGAGAAGGGTAAGAATTAAATGGCCAGCAATTATATTTGCTGTAAGGCGAACAGATAGAGTAATGGGGCGAATTAGGTTACTAATGGTTTCAACGAAAACTATAAAAACAGAGAGGAATATAGGAGTCCCTGTTGGGATTAAGTGTGAAAATATGGAGACTGAATTATTAAACCACCCATAAGCTATGAAAGATAGCCAAAAGGGTAGGGCGAGGAGAAGACAGAGAAGTAAGTGGCTTGTTGTGGTGAAGATAAAAGGGAGGAGGCCCATTGAGTTGTTAATAAGAATAAATATTATTAGGGAAACTAAAATTAGTGATGTTCCTTTTTTGAAGGAGGTGGCTATGGCTGGTTTGAACTCTTTATGAGCTAAAATAATAAGGAATTTGTGAATTAGGGAGAATTTTCTTGAGGTGAGTCAGAAGGATGAAGGGATAATAACGATGGGGATTAGTCTTGAAAGTCAATTTATGTTTAATAAAGGTGGGGTAGATGGGTCAAAAATTGAAAAGAGGGAAGGACTTATCATTTTCATGGAATGGTTTTGAGGGGAGGGTTTTTAGTGGGGGCAAGGGGTGTTGAGTGGAGAGAGAAGTGTGTTAGGGGAATAATAATAAGAAGGGAAACTCTTATGAATAAAATTAAGCTTAATCAGTTTATTGGGGCTATTTGAGGCATAAAGGAACCGTCAGAGGACTATTTAAATGTGACAGATTTATGTTATATTTTAACTAGACTCCTTCATTAGAGGTAGAAGATACCATAACGTGGTTTAAGAGACCAGTGCTTAAAAATTCGGCCATCTAATGGTTAGGTAGTATTAATTCAGGAGATGAATTCTTGAGGGGAGATTACTTCAAGGACGATAGGTATAAAGCTATGATTAGCCCCACAGATTTCCGAGCATTGGCCGAAGAATAGTCCTGTGCGATTGATAGAAGTAAAAATTTGGTTTAGCCGTCCTGGTACGGCGTCTATTTTTAATCCCAGGGATGGGATGGCTCAGGAATGGATTACGTCATGTGATGTAATCAAGAATCGAATAGGGGTATTGAAAGGGAGAATAGTTCGGTTGTCTACATCTAAAAGGCGGAAAGAGGAAGGGGAGGCTTCTGAGGAGGGGATTATATAAGAATCAAAGTCTACAGACGGAAAGTCTGAATATTCATAAGATCAGTACCATTGGTGAGCGATGATTTTTAATGAGATTTCTGGTCTTAGAGATTCATCTAAAAGGTAAAGTAGACGGAGGGATGGAAAGGCAATAAAGATTAGAAGAATAGCTGGGGCTAGTGTTCAGAAGGTTTCGATTTCTTGATTTTCTGATAAAAATCGATTAGAAAATCTTGAGGTTAGGATGTTGTATATTGAGTAGGAGATTAGAATGGTGATTAGGATGAGAATAGTTATACTGTGATCATGGAAGAAGATTAATTGCTCTATTAGAGGAGAGGCTCTATCTTGGAAAGATAGGTTAAATTGGGTTGCCATATGGTTTAGAGTTTAAATTTCTCATTTGATTGAAAGTATGATCTGATGGGGGAAAATTTTGGATTCATTCTGATGATGAATTAGATGATGAAGAGAATATGATAGGGCGTTGAGAAGAGAGGGCTTCTCAGAAGATTAGGAGTATACCGATAGCTGCTAGGAAAGATAAAATTGATCCGATTGATGAAACAATGTTTCATGCTGTGTATGCATCAGGGTAGTCAGAGTATCGTCGTGGTATTCCTCTTAACCCTAGGAAATGTTGAGGGAAGAAAGTAAGGTTTACTCCGATGAATGTCGTTACGAATTGAATTTTAAGTAGTGTTGGGTTTATGGATATTCCAAAAAATAGAGGGAATCAGTGGGCTACTCCTGCTATAATAGCGAAAACAGCTCCTATAGATAGAACATAGTGGAAGTGAGCTACAACATAGTAAGTATCATGGAGGGTGATGTCAATTGATGAGTTGGCTAGAATTACTCCGGTAAGACCTCCGATGGTAAACAGGAAAATAAAGCCTAGGGCCCATATGATGGGCGTTTCAAAGGAAATGGAAGATCCGTTTAATGTAGCTAATCATCTGAAGATTTTGATCCCAGTGGGAATAGCAATAATTATTGTGGCTGCTGTAAAGTATGCTCGGGTGTCAACATCTATTCCTACTGTAAATATATGATGGGCTCATACCACAAACCCTAATAAGCCAATTGCTAGTATGGCGTAAATTATACCTAAAGTACCGAAGGGTTCCTTTTTACCTGTATAATGTCTGACAATATGGGAGATTATTCCAAATCCTGGAAGGATAAGGATGTAAACTTCAGGGTGGCCAAAAAATCAAAATAGATGTTGATAAAGAATAGGGTCCCCTCCCCCAGAGGGGTCAAAAAAGCTAGTGTTGAAGTTTCGGTCTGTAAGTAGTATAGTAATGGCCCCTGCTAGGACAGGGAGTGATAGAAGGAGAAGGATTGCTGTAATTTTTACGGATCAGATAAATAATGGGATTCGTTCTAGTAATATACCTCTTGTTCGTATATTTAGGATGGTAGTGATAAAATTGATGGCTCCTAGGATTGATGAAACACCTGCTAAGTGTAGAGAGAAGATTGTTAAATCAACTGAGGAGCCTATGTGGGCTTCTCCTCTTGAAAGAGGAGGGTATACTGTTCAGCCGGTTCCGGCCCCTCTCTCTGTGAGGGCAGATCTGAGGAGGAGAATAAAAGAGGGTGGAAGAAGTCAAAATCTTAAATTATTAAGGCGTGGGAAAGCTATGTCTGGGGCCCCAAGTATTAGTGGGATGAGTCAGTTTCCAAATCCGCCAATTATAATTGGTATAACTATAAAAAAGATTATAACAAATGCGTGGGCGGTTACAATTACATTGTAAATCTGGTCGTCCCCAATGAGGGAGCCGGGTTGAGCCAACTCTCTTCGAATAAGAACTCTTAAGGAAGTACCTACTATAGCGGCTCAAATACCAAGGATGAGATATAAAGTTCCAATATCTTTATGGTTTGTAGAGAAAAATCATCGCGGTAGGATGGCTGATAAAAGCGGTAGATTGTAAATTTACTAATGGGGTTCCCTCTTGCCAGAGTTAGTAGTTTATGGGAAAATTTTGGGTTGCAAACCTAGAGATGCAGATTTGCTTAACTTTTAAAGACTACCTTTAGGTAAAAAAAGCTTTGAAGGCTTTTAGTTTTTTTAACTTAAGTCTTTAGTAGAAAAAAAGGGTGAGGGGTATTCTGACTGGGAGAAGAAAAAGTGATCCTCACAACAGAATTGGGGTTTTAAGGTTTATTTGAGGGGGAATTCAGAATATAAAAGGTGAGTGAAGGAACAAAAAAGGGTAAAGTAGACGGAGGTAAAAAAATAGGTTTAGGATGGCTGAGATAATCAGTATTATAGTGATAAAGGGGTTTTGTGTTATTGTAATAACAAGCCATTTTGGAAAAAATCCAGTTAGCGGGGGGAGACCCGCTAGAGAGAGAAGAAGAAACACGAATAAGATTTTTGATCTTCTGGTTTGGGAAAAGAGTATAAGTTGGTTAAGAGAATTAATTTTTATTTTAAGTGATAAAATGAGGGAGGAGATTAAAAAGGAATATATTGTGAGGTACATAAAGCATAGTAAGTTGGAAAGGAGGTAGGATGATAATATTCACCCTATGTGGGTGATAGAGGAGAAAGCTAAGAGTTGTTTTAGGTTGGTTTGGTTAAGGCCTCCAATGGGTCCGAGTAGAAGAGAGCTAAAAATAAAGGGAAGGATAGAGTATGTTGGGGCTCTGAGATGGAAGATAATAAAAAGGGGTGGGATTTTTTGGAGGGTTATGAGCATAATATTTTTATGTCAGGGAATTTTGGAAGCTACGTTGGGGAATCAGTGGTGGAATGGGGGGAGACCTAGTTTAATGGCTATGGCAAAAAGGGAAGATAATGTTGGGATTTCTCTGTTCGGGAATAGAGAAATAAATAGTATGGAGAATACGAAAATAGAAGATCCTAGGGCTTGGGGTAAGAAATATTTAATGCATCTTTCTGAAGATTCTTGGGTTTTGTGTATGTGAATAATTGTGGTAAAGGAGATAGTATTGATTTCTAGGGCTAGTCATATTGAGAATATAGATCTTGAGGATAGGATTATAAGAATACTGATGAGAAGAAGGAATAATATTATTAAGGTAACTGGTAATATAAGGATTAAAAAGGAGATTGTGTCTATTCTTGGGGTATGAACCCAGTAGCTTGTACTTAGCTTACCTTTTTGGTTAGTTTCGGGTGTTGAGCACATTAAATTTTGAGTTTAAGGGGAGTAGGGTAAATCTGCTGTTACTAAGGTTGATGGTAACAGAGGTAGTATTAATTACATGCAATATTCTATCAAAATAACTCTTTTTCAGACACTCTGTTTGAGGGACATAAAAAATTTTTTATGGAACTTTACTAAAGTTATATAGTAAAATGTTATTCTTTAAGAGTTATTTTAATATTGAGATTTATTGTGATGTAAGAAATAGGTCAAGAGAGTTGGACGAATCTAGGTGGATTTGAAATGGGCCCAGCCAGAACAAGTTGAGCTCCAAACTTTAAGATAGAGAATTAGCCCGCTAGAGTTAGACGAACGAAGCTTCGTCTAACTTTGCCTTGTAGCAAAATATATTTGTTAATCTAAATACTATAGTTTTTTAAAAGAAGAAAATAAATAATTAATTTAAAATTTATCAAATACCATATATATATATAAAATGGCTATTTGATAAATTTATAACTCAATTGTTTAATTTGGTTGAAATAAAATAAATTATTTAATTTTGGTAAAAAATTTTTTGATTAGGTAAATTTAGACTCGTTAGGTTTTGAAATGAGTAGGTCGAGGTGGATGAATGTTGAGTGTTATTAAGGGATAGAGCATGTTTAGTTAATGAGGCTAGGCTAATGGCGTGCCAGCCGCTGCGGTTATACGTTAGTAGCCAAATGATATAAATAGAAGACTAAGAGGGGTTTAATCTAGAATGATCTCAAGTCTCAGGTGAAATTGAGCTGAATAGGGTTTTAGAATAAGAGGTTAGTGGGAAAGACTAGAGGATGAGACTAGGATTAGATACCCTATTATTCTAGTTTTATGTATAAGTAGTAAGAGA